CAAAAGAGTTTTATTTTATACTTGTTGCATATATGTCTGCTTTGACTCGAATGAATGTTCTGAAGAAACCTCAATTAAGTTATGTTATAGAAAAAGAGGATTCTTGCGTTTTTACCCTCCTGCTGAGAAAGCATTGATTTCTCGGCTCATTTCTTAAAATACTTCAATTGGTACACGCAAGAAATAGGCCAATTCAGCGGCTTTTTGTTCCATTTCCCGTGGAGTAAAATTCTCATCAGTACGAGTCAATGGAATGGCTCCCTGGCCTCTGATATCCATATAAAGGACACGACGAGCATAAATACCCTCTTTAACTTCTATTCTGACGGACTGAATATCTTTTATAAGAAATCGGAGGAAGACCCGACGATTCTTTCCAGGAAATCCCCACCGAAAGATACACACTATTCCGTCTTTTCTATCAAATCGATCATAACCACTACCTACATTCCACGAAATTGTGCACCACAAATAGGAGCTAATAAAAAGACCCGCGATCCCATAGAAAGACATCACAATTCCTTGTGGAAAAAAAACTATTTCCTGAGACGGAAATAAAGATATCAAATTTCTACCAAGATAACTGGAGGTTCCAACCAACAAGAATCCTAATGAACCTAAAAAAAGGATAACAGCCCAGCAGAAATTACTTGTTTTTCGAGCCCCCGTTATAGGTTCTATCCATATATGTTCTGATCGACAACTCATACTTGATCCGGTTGCTTTTTTTGGAATTGAGAGAATACCCCAAATGAATTTGACTTTAGTCCTTTTGTTTCCGAAGTAACTCGCATCAACTAGCACTAGTTTGATGTGAACCTTTAGGAGTAATTCATTAAATTGGTTAGATCTAAACTAATAACATACCCTTCGTATGATCTCACTAAAGATAGCCACATACATATAGATAGACCAACTTTACAGTTCAGCCATTCGTCAATTCGGGTCTATTTGAAAATAGCTAGAATACATTTACCCCTATACCATTTTCTGCAGACATAAGAGTTTTTCGGCGGAAGCCGCTTATACCATATTTTGCTAAATGGATATCTGTGTTATGATACAAGCGTCAGTTTTGAAAAAAAAAATAGATGAGATTTTGTCCCATCGGCTCTAAACAATCTTGTTTTTTTGAACATGAAGAAATAAAGAAGCCATTGCGATTGCCGGAAAGACTAGGCCTACTAAAGGCACCAAAACAGAGGGAAAGTTAAGAGTTGTCATAGAATGGGTACCTCAATTTACTATTTGTACCTTTTATTATTATTTCTATTTTATATTTATTTTTTATAATATAAAGATATCTTATTATATATAAAGATATCTTATTATAATTTGATAATTCTAAATTGGAATTATTATTACTTAATATCTATTAAGTATAGATCTAATTTCTACATGAAAGATTTGAAAGGATATGGATGAGATATTATTATTATTCTTTTCTTCATTTTTTGCTCTTGTCTTCGAATTTCATTTACTAAGCAAAAAGTTTCTTAAAAATTCATTATATTCTTAAAAATTCATTATATTGAAGGGTTTGTTAGAATCCCATCCAGCAGGAGCAGGGATTCTTAGTCAAAATAGGATTCTCGTAAGATATAGAAAGATAAAAAATTCTATATTTTGTAGATTTTAATTATATATGACGAGAAGAGGATATTTTTTTTTATTTGCCTAATTTCACGAAAATAAGAATTTCATCTTTTATCTTGTTGATAGAGGCTTCTTGATCAATAATCAGGAATATAGAAAAAGGGGCGGGTTTTCTGTGACTTTTGATTCCTTATACGATTAGATCTTATGTCAACAAAGAAAACCCCATTCGTCTAATTTTGACTTGGATTCTGATAAACTAATTACTTGTTTGCTCAAAATAATTGAACTTAATGTTCTAATTTTGATTCAAAGGAAAGAAAGTATGGAGTTGAAGTAACTCACTCAGAACGCTTTTTAAAGGATTACGTGGTACGATTAGATCGAATAAGCCCTTCTGGAATAAATACTCAGCCGCTTGTGAACCTTCGGGTACTGTTTTATTCAATGTTTGTTCAATTACTCTTTTACCCGCAAACGCAATGTAGGCATTGGGTTCGGCAATAATGATATCCCCCAACATACCAAAACTAGCTGTCACCCCACCGGTAGTAGGAGATGTAAGGATTGGTACATAGAATAACTTTTTATTTGATTGATAATCATATAAAGCACAAGATATTTTAGCCATTTGCATCAAGCTCAAACTTCCTTCTTGCATGCGTGCCCCTCCGGAAGCACACACTATAATAAGAGGTAGAAATTCTTTAGTAGCGTATTCAATCAAACGGGTAATTTTCTCCCCGACTACGGATCCCATACTACCCCCCATAAACTGAAAATCCATAACCCCAACTGCTACGGTAATACCGTTTAGTTGTCCTATGCCTGTTTGAACAGCCTCGGTTAATCCTGTCTTTCTTTGATAAGAATCGATACGATTTTGATAAGGCTCCTCCTCCGA